GAAGTTTTTCTATTTGGAATCGTGTTAGGTTTAATTCCTATTACTTTGGCTGGATTATTCGTAACTGCATATTTACAATACAGACGTGGTGATCAGTTGGACCTTTGATTAATTAACATCTCTTTTTTTGATTGACCTCCTCTTTTCTTTTCTTTAATCCACAGGAGGTCAAATTACACTGAAATAACTTCACTAACTTGAACAGCAATCTGAATTTGACCTAACAAGAACGGAATCACGCTCTGTAGGATTTGAACCTACGACATCGGGTTTTGGAGACCCACGTTCTACCGAACTGAACTAAGAGCGCTTTCTTATCACAATAGAGAAGACTGTGATTCTTTTTGTAACCCCCATACATCTTGCATGCATATACTATCATACATATATAGTATCATAAAATGAAAGATTATGTATGTCCAATTTAATCGATCTCAATTGATCCCTCGTTACTGCTCAGAGGAGAAGTAATAGGTAGGGATGACAGGATTTGAACCCGTGACATTTTGTACCCAAAACAAACGCGCTACCAAGCTGCGCTACATCCCTTTCAATTGGTCTACAGTGTCATTGTAAAGAATCCCTGTCTTGTTTTCCATATCGTTATTTCTTCCATTAATATACACAACTTATCTTGTCATTTCTTCTTTTTTTTTTTTGGTCTCATATCATATAACATATAATAATAATAAAAGATTTATATACATATGAAATATGAAATCCACCGTAAAAAAAAAAAATGAATAGTTTTCGGGAATGCTCAGGAAGAAAGGGACGTATTTTTCTCTTTTAATAAATAAGAAAAGGAAACAAAATTTTATCCGCCGAATCATTGTACATTTCAATTTGAATTAGGGATTCCGCGTACAAATACAAGTAGTCCTTAACTACATATGCATCTGATCATATATGTATTACCATTATGTATTACAATAAAGAAGGAGAATTTTCAATGCGAGATCTAAAAACATATCTCTCCGTGGCACCGGTACTAAGTACTCTATGGTTCGGGTCTTTAGCAGGTCTATTGATAGAGATTAATCGTTTCTTCCCGGATGCGTTGACATTCCCTTTTTTTTCATTCTAGTTATTGACATGGGAAGGGTTGAAGAAGATTAGAGATACAATCAAATATCTGTGACTAATTACTCTCCCTCTCTTTTTTCTTTTTTTAGAAAGGTAGGAAAGAGAAAGAATAAAAGTGGATTCAACCTCAGCGAAACTCGGGTTCAGGCTCGAATTAACTTAATAATTAATAATAGAGTGAGAACGAAAATGGAAATGTGGGTCTAGGGTAACAGTATCATACAAGATACTTAAATAAAATACTGTACTGCAATTCTAAATAGAGTTAGAAATCATTGTATTACTTATTATTTTTATTTACTATTCGTTGCAACGAAATCTTTCATAATTAATTTGAATTGGATTTCGAGTTAGCAACTTCTTTTTTTTTTTTTTTCGTTCCTTTCTTCTTCGCTTCGGATCGAAAAAATAGAAGAGTTGAGTGAATCAAAAACCCAAAGGAGGTTCATGGCCAAAAGTAAAGATGTCCGAGTAACGGTTATTTTGGAATGTACCAATTGTGTCCGAAACGGTGTTAATAAAGAATCAACGGGCGTTTCCAGATATATTACTCAAAAGAATCGACACAATACACCTAGTCGATTGGAATTGAGAAAATTCTGTCCTTATTGTTACAAACATACGATTCATGGGGAGATAAAGAAATAGATCGAACCGAGTGCCTGTGTGTCACCCTTCCAAGGAACAGGAAAAATGACATATTATATATATAACATATGTTTAAATAGAAACAAATCTATATATAAACAAACCAAATCCTATTTCTTAATTCATTTGTGATTGTGATTTGACCGAAATAGGATTTTCGGGATAAGGAATAAACAAACCATGGATAAATCCAAGCGACCTTTTCTTAAATCCAAGCGATCTTTTCGTAGGCGTTTGCCCCCGATCCAATCGGGGGATCGAATTGATTATAGAAACATGAGTTTAATTAGTCGATTTATTAGTGAACAAGGGAAAATATTATCGAGACGAGTGAATAGATTGACCTTAAAACAACAACGATTAATTACTATTGCTATAAAACAAGCCCGTATTTTATCTTTGTTACCTTTTCTTAATAACGAGAAACAATTTGAAAGAACTGAGTCGACCGCTAGAACTACTGGTCTTAGAACCAGAAATAAATAGGCTTACTCTTCAATTGAATCAAAATTCCAATCCGAACTCAAACGCCGATTGATGTTTTGTTCGAAAAATCGGAGAATCCAGATTTGATTGTCGTGTCGTAAGACAAAAAAAAAAAAAAGAATCGGGGAAGAAGAAGAAATCTTTTTTTTTTATTGAACGCATTCGCTCATTTTGACGACTTTATCACTTTATCATATTTTATTATACTAATACTAATTTCTACTCTACCTTCCCGGAGTTCATTCTCCGGGGAACTCCATTTAAATTATTCCGGTGGATT